TATTATCCATATGGGAGATCTTCCAATTGAGGAGATCCATCGACCTGAGACGAAGAGAAAGGTCTATCTATCTTCTTTAGTTATTCAAAGAAACCAATGATTCGTTATTGGAGCAGATAGCAACAACCATTTCAGCGGACATGCGTATTTTCCGATGGATTTACATGGTTTCATTAGTAGAAATTGTTTGATGTAGCGAGTAATAGGCTCTTTCGCCGTTCAAGAATTCTTGTTTAGGCAGTTCTTATCATCCACACATAGTGATCTAAGATTTCAATTCTTCCATGTTTCAGCAGTAGCATATTGTTCCATGGAGCTAAGGCCAAAAAGATGGAAGAAACAAGTGTTTCCACGACTCTACCATCCGGCCAATTCTGTTCCACTTCATCCCCTTTTCATGGGCACATATCTTTACGGCTAAGGGATGGGGAATCTTTCTCCTGTTACATGAATCAAATGTTTCATTTCATCCGGGAAAAGCCATCTCTTTCTCAACAATGTCTTTGTCATTTGATCCAATAGCGTTCCGTTAGATAGGAACAGATTTGATAAATACTGATAACTCTCGGATAGAGTATTAGAACGGAAAGATCCATTAGATAATGAACTATTGGTTCTAAACCATCTCTGGCGATGAATCAACAATTCGAAGTGCTTTTCTTGCGTATTCTTGATGAACCAGCGTTTATATATAGATGTAGGAGGATTTGTTTGGGAAGCAATAAGCCCCTTTGACATCTCTTCATCTGCAAAGAATTCTCGACGTGAAAACACAGAGACAGAGGGCTGATCTTTGAATAGGGAAAAGAATGGATCCGCAGGGTCCCAAATGAATTGGCTTGTTCGAAAAAAGCCTTGTTCTTTGGAAGATCTATCTCGTGTCTGGTACTGCATGGTTCCACTCTGCAAGAACTCCGAATCATTCTCTTGAAGCTCATCCTCTTTATGATAAATGATCCATTTGCCCCGAAATGACCCAGTCCAATAGGGAAATCCCAATTCCGTGGGCCTTTCGATACAATCAAATAGATTGCCACAAGGGCGCCATATTCTAGGAGCCCAAACTATGTGATTGAAGAAATCCTCCTCTATCTGTTGCGGATCAAGGGCCCCTTCCCCTTCTTCAAACTCCGATTCGTATTTTTCATATAGAAATCTCTGATCAACGATAGAACAAGATCCATTTTGCATCATATCTAACTGATTCCTTGGTTCGGACCGAAGAAGTAATGTCACTCGATTATTATCAAACTGACTGCAATATTTTTCTGTCCGTGAGGATCCCGCCAGAGCGCCTTCTACTTCTAATAGTAAGAATAGTAATAGGCCATGAACTAGATCAGAATCATTCTCAACGAATCCATAAGAAGTGATCCAATTTTTTTCATCGTGTCTGGATGAAGACCAAAGATCTTGAGCGACCGATCCGGCAGAACAACTCAAAAGATAAAGAAGTATCGTGAATTTCTTCATGCTCGTTCCAAGTTCGAAGTACCATTTGTACAAATAAGAATCCCCTCCCTTACATGATTTCTTCTTCATATAGATAGATATAGGATCTATGGGGCAATTACTTAGAAGTACATTTTGTGTAACAGCCCTTCCTATCTGATAGAAAAGGATCCCATGATCCTGAACCGATCTTATCTGGGATCGAAAATCCCAAGTTTTTCTATGAAGAGCTGATCTAATTGTATTAGTTTCTATAATGGATTTCTTCTGTGTAATACTAATTGATAGGGCCTCATTGATAAGTGCTACAAGATCTCGCGCATTGGAACCCATGGTTATGGACCCGAATCCGTTAGTATGGAACATCTTCTTTTCCAAGTGAAATCCCCTAGTATATGAAAGAATGAAAAAGTGCTTTCGTTGTTGTGGAAGAAGAAGCCTTCGTATCTTAATGCATGTATTTAATTTATTCGGAGCTATTAGAGCGGGATCCACTTTTTGGGGAATATGAGTCGAAGCAATAACAAGAATCTTTCCAGCGGAACATCTTTCACAATCCCTGGAGAGATAGTTCTCTAATAGACCGAGGGATAAGTAATTCGACTCATTCACATGCAGATCATGAATGTTTGGAATCCATATTATGCAAGGAGACATTGCTTTTGCTAATTCGAATTGAAGGGTGATATCAAATCGGTCTATTTTCGGCGTCATATACATAGTTAGCACATTCGTCATAGTTAGCAGCTCCGTATCAATATCAAGGTCATCATCACTATCATCAATATCGTCACTATCATCAATATCGATATCGTCACTATCATCAATATCGATATCATCAATAAGATAACCTTTAGGCTTGTCATCCAGGAACTTGTTCGGAAATACCGTAATGAAAGGAACATAGGAGCTTGTCGCTAGGTATTTGACCAAACAGGATCGTCCAGTTCCTATAGAACCTATCACTAAAATACCTCTAGAAGGGGATAGGGCTAAGCGGAGCGAAAAGGGTTTTCCATGAGGAGATGGGGAATGAAAACTATTAGCC